ATTTATTTATATAGATTCTTCCCAAGTGAAACCACACATAAAAATGACATTCCCATAAATTGACAAGGTAATATTTCCATTTATTCATCAGAAGAGGCGTATCTTTTGAAGCCAGAATTGATTTTCCTTGATATCTAACATAATGAATGAAAGGATCCTTCAGGAAACATAGGATGCCCGGAAAATCATTAGCAAAGACTTCGACAAGATGTTTTATTATTTTTCTATGTAAATAAATTCGCTCAAAAAGGACTCCAGAAGATGTTAATCGTAAATGAGAAGATTGTTTACGGAGAAAAAGGAAGACAGATTCGTATTCACATATATGAGAATTATATAAGAATAACAATAATCTTGAATGACTTTTTGAAAAAAAAGAAATAGCTTTATTTGGAATAATAACAATATTCCAATTAGAATACTCATGAAGAAAGAACCGCAATAAATGCAAAGAGGAGACATCTTTCACCCGGTAGCGAAGGGTTTGAATCAAGATTTCCAGATGGATGGGGTAGGGTATTAGTACATCTGCCACATAATTTAAATGTGGGAATTTGTCCTCTAAAAAAGGAAATATTGAATGAATGGATCGAAAATTGTAAGATCTTACGATTTGTGCCCCTTCTAAGGAAGATATTAATCGTAAAGAAAATGGAATTTCCGCAATGACTGCAAATCCTTCTGATATAATTTGAGAATACAAATTCTTGTTGTATCCTAAAAATGGATTTTGGTTAGAATCATTAGTGGAAATCAGCAAATGATTCTGTTGATACATTCGCGTAATTAAACGTTTTACAATCAGTAAACTATATTTATTATCATAAGCTACATTTTCCAACAAAATAGATCTATTTAAACCATGATCATGAACAAGTGCATAAATATACTCCCGAAAGATAAGTGGGTATAGGAAGTTATGTTGCCTAAATCTATCTAGTTCTAAATATCCTTTTAATTCCTCCATTTATTTAAAATTAGATTGAAACCCGGGATAGGAGATTTGATTTCTTGGGTTATTAAATGACACATAGTACGATACAGTCAAAACAGGATATTATAGTAAGAAAAGACTAGATAGATACCCCGGAAACAGATAAGACTTATCAACGGACTCTTTATCCTTTCTTTTTCCATCTAATTAAAATCTAATTAAATCGGTTTATGTTCATTATAGGATAACAAGATGGTTAGAAATCCTTTATTTTTTCAACCCAATCGCTCTTTTGATTTTGGAAAAAAAAAGATTTTTATCAATATACTGCTTTTCTACACATTCATCCCCACACTCTAATGGAGAATATCTACTAATAATTAGGATTAAAAAAAAATCGATAATCTACTTATGGTAAAAACATTTCCCGTATCAAGCACTAATATATTTTTAACGTTTAATTAAATCGGGTAATTATTCAAATTAAGAACAGAAACTCGTTGCTTTTTTTTGTTTCCCTAGAATTGGAGCCAACGGACTCTATCCATTTATTCACTTAATCCAACTTTAATATTTTTTTTTATTTTTTTTTTTCCGCGTCAAGAATTCAAACAAGATTTTGTATCGATCCGATAAGATACGAATAAAATATTCTCAAAATTCTCCATTAATAATTAATACGACATGCTGCTTTTTCCATTCCTTCCTTTCAGGATCAGTCGCGGTCTTACAAAGCTCTACCGATGGTATCGACGAATCCGTTACTTCATACAAATGTGTAAAAAATGCTAGTCGCACTTAAAAGCCGAGTACTCTACCGTTGAGTTAGCAACCCGAATCAAAATGTATAGATCCAATCGGAATCAAAAAAGAGATTTAATTACACAACGCAATCAAAATATTAAAATAGAAAAAATATTTCTAAATGATTCTGAACATAAAAATGAGCATATCAGATGCAAATACAATGACGTCCAAAATAAGAAGATAGATTAAGATAAAAATATAAATAAAATGTAAATTGATCGACTACCAAAGATTTTGTTCGTATGTTATACATTATTATCTTATCCATTTTTTTTTATTAAAAAAAAAAAGAAAGACTTCTTGTATCCCAGCAAATCCAATGAACCCATCGTTTGAATAAAGTAAAAAAAAAACCAAGTCTATAGAACAGAGAAATAGATACATTTATTCACGATCGGATTATATTTGTTTGATATACTGTTGTCAATATGAATGTTGAGAAAAGAACATAATGTAGAAAACCATAAATTAAAATACAAAATTATTCAATATTTTCTATTTAATTCAACAATATTTTCTTATTAAATTCAATAAAATATTGAATTACTATAACTATAATAAAAATCAAATAAAAAAAAAGAAAGTGAAAGTTTCAACGAAAACCAACCATTATTGAATTAGCAATAATAATAATGTAAAATTTTCTATTTATAGACCCAACTACTTCATTTATTCACTTTCTTTTTTTTCTATTTATCTGTCTTATATGAATTTATCTTACTAAAATAAAAAAAGAAGATGTTGTCATTATAGACGACAACATCTTTTGGTAGTAATAATAAATGGGTAGGAATAGAACAAAAGAGGGGGAGTAATATAGAAAAGTTTATACAAAGTTATATACAAGTCATCCCCCTCCCCTTTTTTTTTATTTCATTAATTTAATTTCATCTGTTGATTAAAGGAAAGTTCCATAAAAACTCCCGCCTTCTTTGAAATATCATGAACAGTTCCCGTAGGTTGAGCGCCCTTTTCAAGGAAATATAGAATAGCGGGAACATTTAAATAAGTTTGATTCTTTATCGGATCATAAAAACCCACTCTCCGAAGATCTCTTCCTTCTCTTCGGGATCGAACATCAATTGCAACGATTCGATAAACCACCCATTGGGATAGATGTAGATGAATAATACTCCCCCCCTAGAAACGTATAAGAAGTTTTCGCCTCGTACGGCTCAAGAAAATTCGAAATTATGTCTATGTATAGAATCTTTAATTAATATTAATTAGATCCATAAAATCATCAAATCAATTAAACTATGATTTAAGTACTTTTCCTTATTCTTATTATTTTATTGTCCGAAAAGGGAAAAAAATCATTCGTATTCACATCCTCATAACTCAAGTTGGATAATTTTCAAATAACCCAAAAGAAAACCTTTAGGCATTTCGTTTATTGAGCGGTCTCTAACCACGCATTTTTTGTCTGTCTCCTTTAGAATTTTTTTGATTCTTCATTATGATCTATTTATTGAGACAACTGAAAACGGTATTTACTTGTTCCAGAATTCTTTATCGTTTCCTTGAATCGTTGGGTTTAGACATGACTTCGGTGATCTTTAATCATTTCAAAAAATGGGAGCAACATACCATTTTTGTAATTTCTTTCTATCAAAGAATCATACAAATGGTTGATTCCCGCGTGATACACTTTTGATCGAAACAGTTTTACCAATTCCAAGCAATTTTCCTTATGAATTTGAAACTTGCTAGAATTGGATCCTTTCGATTTCTATATCTAAAATATACTTACGAAGTTGTTTCAACTTATTAATTAACACTAACCCTAGATCCGTGCCCCTAAAAAATGAATCAATACTTTTTACTCGAGCTCCATTATGATCATGTACTATTTACACCACAACCCCCAAAAAATGAGGTTTTTCTAGTGGAACAGAACAAACGATGTCGAGCCAGAAGCACCCTCATTCCTATCATTCCTATATAATGAATATAAAAAAATGGCGGATGTCAGAATCCACAACCGACCATATCCTTCAAGTCGCACGTTGCTTTCTACCACATCGTTTTAAACGAAGTTTTACCATAACATTCTTCTAGTAGGTTGCTGTAACCAGTATGTAATTGATTCAATTATGGAATCATGAATAATCATTGGTTCTATCGGTACATAGTAATCTATACTTTTATGAATAGGTAGTTTATGAAGAAGTCTCAGCAAGAATTCAATTTAACTCCATAGATTTTGATATTAGAATTTCAAATTCTAATATCAAAATTCGAAATAATAAATAACACAAATAAGTTCTTTTTTTTTTTAATCTGCATCTTGAATCTTCAAGTGACTTGAAAAAATAGATTCATCAATTTAACACTTCTTCAAGTACCAAGGACTCGTAAGACATTATTCAAAAGATTAAATTGATTGAAAGATTTACTATTTCAATATCATTACATTATTTGAATAAAGTTTTATAGTAAAAGTAAAAACCGTATTCTCATAATAAGAGAGAAATTCATATTCTGATTAAAACATCAATCATTTCAAACAAATAGATAGAGATAGATCAAAAAAAATTAAATTTGTTTTTTTTTTTTCATTAGTTTAATTAATTTATAATTTAATGGGGTGGAGAATAAAGACTGATTTAAGAGAGTATTGGGGTTGTTATTATTTTTGATAAATCATAATCGAAAGAAAAGAATAGGAGATTCCCATATCTATCAGATCTAAACAAATGTTTTTGAAAGTAATTATATATATATATATATATATTTATATATTCTATATATTCTATGTTAAATATTTTTCATCTATGTTAAATATTTTTCATTTAGGGATCACAAATCTCTTTTCGCAAAAATGAATTGAAATAAATAAAGTTTTCAATGAAATAGAACGATAACAAGACATACATATAAGCATTTCCTCATTTTCTGCGTAGTTTATTTGACTTGAAAAAATTCAATAATCTTTTTGCAACCTTTACCTAAGGTAAAGTGAATAAGATAATACACTTTGTCTCAATTGTTACATAGATTTACAATTATTCATTAGAGAAAACATAAAAAAGAATCCTAATCCTATAGATTATTGATTGAAGTTAATTAGTACCCCAATATCAAAAACGCACCCCTGTTTATAAATTTTAAAATGGAAAATCAGACTGCTTAGAATGCAGCATTTAAAATTCCAATGGATATCGTAAGTAAGGCTTTCTTTTTCTTTTTTATGACTAACTAACTTCAATATGAGAGGGATAGGCATACAATGAAAAGCCCGTCCCCGGATTTTGCTTTTTTAAGTAAAACTCTTTTCTCTTCTTTTGATCTATGCTCCCATCTTACCTGGATACAAATCGATTCAATTCTATTTGTGTGTTATTTGGTGTTATTTGAATACGATTCCATTTTTGAAAAAGATATAATTCAGATAAGAATCAATCATTATAAGAATAATAAGAAAAAAGAATCATATTCTATATAATATTATTTATATTATTTATTATTTGATTATTTATATTATTTATTATTTGATTATAGTCTTAATAAAAAAACAGAAAGTTGTTTAAAATAAAACAAAAAAAAGACAATCTTTTCTTATGATAGAAGATATGTATTCTAATACAATATATATAATCTGATATGATATATATAATAGGTATGTTCTGGGACGGAAGGATTCGAACCTCCGAATACCGGGACCAAAACCCGTTGCCTTACCACTTAGCCACGCCCCATTTTATATTTATATTCGACATTAATAAACACTAATATTGTTATTAGTTGTTCGTCAATTATAGTCCAAATATCTATAGAATAGATTGGTACTAGGATTTTGATACATTTAGATATCAAATTAAACGAAATTTATTGATCATTACATATAATTCAATTAAGATATTGTATGAAAGTATGATTTCTTCTATTCTCTTTTCATTTGAGAATTGAAGTATTTTTGATTGAGTTAGTTCAAATCAAAGAAAAGTTTTTTGGTCTACCTTCTTTTTATTTTTTAATTTTGAGTTTTTACTCATTTTTTTCTATAACTTAAACTAAACAAAAATAACATTATATTATCAATTATTAATAACTCATATTAAGAACTCAATCAAAATAAAAATAAATACAATTATCTTCAAGAACAAAACAAAGAACAAAATGTTTGTTATGCTTAATATCTTTAGTTTGATCTGTATCTGGCTTAATTCTGCTCTTTCTTCAAATAGTTTTTTCTTCGCCAAATTGCCCGAGGCCTACGCTTTTTTGAATCCAATCGTAGATATTATGCCAGTAATACCTCTGCTATTTTTTCTCTTAGCTTTTGTTTGGCAAGCTGCTGTAAGTTTTCGATGAGATCTTGAATACTGTCCTAGAAAAATTCATGATTTGTTCTAAAAAAGATTCTAACAATTGATATGATAAGATCAGATAGGTTTTATAGTATTAAACTTCGATTCAAATATGGAAATTCTTGTATCGCCACAAAAAGTCTGGGGATCACCTCATTTCCGCATTCGGACCTTTTTTACATTGAAAGAACTTATTAGAGTCCCCCACAATTAGATATTAGATATTGTGGGTATGAAAAAAATGGGTAATGAAAGACTTGACTCATATTCCATTATAAATAAATTTCTGAAAATTATTCTCTATTTCTAGATTTAAGATTTATCAAAACCATTTCTTGGTGTCAAAATAAGATATATGTGGTATAAAAATGGAGAATCTATTCTCTTTTTTTTTTCCAAAAAAAAAAATGATCTTGGAGATTGTGTCATGCTTACTCTCAAACTATTTGTTTACACAGTAGTGGTATTCTTTGTTTCTCTCTTTATCTTCGGATTCCTATCTAATGATCCAGGACGTAATCCTGGACGTGACGAATAAAAAAGAAAGTTTTTATTTTCCTTGATCGATTTTTAAATGTTCTTAGGATTTTATCTATTCCACATCTTTAACTATTAAATAAAAAAAAAAAGACTCGTCGAAATTGAAAGATAAACAAAAAAAAATACCAAGTCATTGACAAAAGCGGAAAGAGAGGGATTCGAACCCTCGGTACGAAAAACCCGTACAACGGATTAGCAATCCGACGCTTTAGTCCACTCAGCCATCTCCCCCATCTGAAAAGGATAATTACTATTTTACATTACACAAAAAGTAAGGTTTGAAAAAAGGGTCTTTCTTTTATACCTCTTCTTTTATTATATTTATATTATTTTTATTCTATTATTAGTTTATTATATAGATATATAATATATAATTATCTAGATATAATTATCTAGACATATCAAAATATAAAAAATATAGAAAAAAAGTTATTCCATTGATATAAAATAAAGTAAGAAGGGCTCGAAAGAAATATCTCCAATCCACTATTCCAATGAATATAAATGAATATAAATTCATATTAAATTAATATATATATATTAAATTAATATATATATATATAATTACCTATATAATTATAAATACCTAAATATAATTATATATTTTATAAGTAAAAAATAAAATATATAGTAGTAATTTATATAAAGAAATATATAAATAATATAAAAAGTACCTCTTTGATTTCGTCTGCAAGAGCTTTTTAAAATCCCACGGCCTGGCCAGGTCAGTACCTCGCCGGGCCTTTTTTTTTGTTCCAATGACTATTATTTGAAACAAAAATGCTTGTTATGGAATAAAAAAAAAAAAAAAAGAAACAATGGAACCATATATTCTTGCACAATTTTATGTTTTGGGGTACGTATTTTTATCGAGCCGTATCTGTCAATGTCAAAGCACCGCCATCA